TAATGAATGAGAAGTCCATTCCGCCCTGCACCCACCCCCCGAGTATATGTTTCAAGTAGATTGATACAATAAAAACCTCTGGTAAAACGCCCGCTCATAACCCAGCAAGCAGGGAAAGTACATTACATAGTACGTTTTAGGGATTGGCGACTGACCCATTCAGGCACTTGACGTTCCCAAAATGAATGGGTACTGGGTGATAATAAACCCCTGTTTGGCATTCCAGCCTTTCAGGGCCTATCCGAAAGAGAATCCAGTACTTCTTGGGCGTGAATATCTGAATAGGACGAACCGCCCCGTGGATATCTTTGCTTCCGAACAAAACAATTCGAATTCGGCTCGGTCAACTGGAATGTGTATTATCCATATAGTAGATCTTCTAATTGATAAGACCCATCGACCTGAGACGAAGAGAAAGGTCTATCTATTTGATTTAGTTATTCAGTTAAACCAATTTCATAAGACATGCGTATTTTTTATTTTCCAATGGATTTACATCTTTCATTAATGGAAATTGGTTTATGTAGTGAGCAATAGGCTCTAATAGGCTCTGGCGCTGTTCAAGAATTCTGGTTGAGGCAGTTCATACCACCCATACATAGTCGTGTTTTGATCTAAGATTTTCATTTTTCCATGTTTCAGCAGTAACATATTGTTTTGTTCCATGGAGCTAAGGTCAAAAATATGGAAGAAACAAGTGTTTCCACGACTCTACCGCCCAGTCAATTCTGTTCCACTTAATCCCTCTTTCGTGGCCACATATCTTTCCGGCTAAGGAATGGGAAATATTTCTCCTGTTACATGAATCCAATTTTCATTTCATCCGGGAAAAGCCATCTTTTTCTCAACAATGTCTTTGTCATTTGATCCAATAGCGTTCTGTTAGATAGGAACAGATTTGAGAAATACTGATAACTCTCAGATGGAGTATTAGAACGGAAAGATCCATTAGATAATGAACTGTTGGTTCTAAGCCATCTCTGTCGATTAATCAACAATTCGAAGTGCTTTTCTTGTGTATTCTTGATAAACCGGTGTTTAGATATAGATGTAGGAGGATCTGTTTGGGAAGTAAGAAGTCCCTTTGACATCTCTTCATCTGCAAAGAATTCTCGATGTGAAAACACAGAGACAAAAGGCTCATCTTTGAATAGGAAAAAGAGTGGATCTGCGGGGTCCCAAATGAATTGGCTTATTCGAAAAAAACCTTGTTCTTTGGAAGATCTATCTCGTGTCTGGTACTGCACGGTTCCACTCTGTAAGAACTCCAACTCTTGAAGCTCATCCTCTTCGATCCGCTTGCCCCGAAATGACCTGGCCCAATAGGGAAATCCCAATGAATTGGGCCTTTCGGGGCAATCAAATAGAAAGCCCCAGGGGTGCCATATTCTAGGAGCCCAAACTATGTGATTGAATAAATCCTCCTCTATCTGTTGTGGGTCGAGGGCCCCATCCCCTTCTTCAAATCCCGATTCGTATTTTTCATAGAGAAATCTCTGATCAACGATAGAACAAGATCCATTTTGCATCATATCCATATCTAAGGGATTCCTCGGTTCGGGCCGAAGAAGCAATGTCACTCGATCATTATCAAACTGACTGTAATCTTTTTCTGTCCGTGAGGATCCCACCAGAGCGCCTTCTACTTCTAATAGGCCATGAACTAGATCAGAATCATTCTCAACGAGTCCATAAGAAGTGATCCCATTTTTTTCATCGGGTCCGGGTAGAGACCAAAGATCTTGAGCGACCGATCCGGCAGAACAACTCAAAAGATAAAGAAGTATCATTAATTTCTTCATATTCGTTCCAAGTTCGAAGTACCATTTGTACAAATAAGAACCCCCTTCATTACATGATTTATTATTCATATAGATAGATATAGGATCTATGGGGCAATTACTTAGAAGTACATTTTGTGCAACAGCCCTTCCTATCTGATAGAAAAGAATCCCATGATCCTGAATCGATCTTACCTGGGATCGTAAATTCCAAGTTTGTCTATGAAGAGCGGATCTAATTGTATTAGTGTCTATAATTGATTGATTCTGTGTAATACTAATCGACAAGGCCTCATTGGTAAGTGCTACAAGATCTCGTGCATTGGAACCCATGGTTATGGACCCGAATCCATTAGTATGGAACATTTTCTTTTCCAAGTGAAACCCTCTAGTATATAAAAGAGTGAAAAAGTGCTTTCGTTGTTGTGGAATAAGAAGCCTTCGTATCTTAATGCATGTATTTAATTTATTCGTAGCTATTAGAGCGGGATCCACTTTTTGGGGAATATGAGTCGAAGCAATAACAAGAGTTTTTCTAGTGGAACATCTTTCACAATCCCTGGAGAGATAGTTCACTAATAGACCGAGGGATAAGTAATTCGACGCATTCACATCCAGATCATGAATGTTTGGAATCCATATTATGCAAGGAGACATTGCTTTTGCTAATTCGAATTGAAGGGTGATATAAAATGGGTCTATTTCCGGCATCATATCCA